ATCGATCTAATACGTACCTTCTTAATGTACTTATTCGAGCTATTAATGTACCTATTCGATCTAATAAGTACCTTAATGGAATTATTCGATCTAAGGGGTATAAGAAGTACAAGTCCTCTGTGTCAGAATTGAAGTACCTTGTGTCAGAATTGAAGTACTTTGTGTTAGACTTGATAGATTCTATGGATCGAATCTTTAGTATTCTCTTATTTATTAGCTGTGTCTACTCTTTAGGCAGAATGCCGTCACCCATTTTTAGTAGGAAACTGAAAGAAACCTCAAAAACGACAGAAAGGGGGGAAAGTGAGAAAGAAAGAGATGTAGAAATAGAAACAACTTTCGAAACAAAGGGGACTAAACAGGAACAAGAGGGATTCACCGAAGAAGATCCTTCTCCTTCCCCTTTTTCTGAAGAAAGGGAGGATCCGGACAAAATCGATGAAACGGAAAGGATCCGAGTGAATGGAAAGGACAAAACAAAGGATGAATTCCACTTTCACTTAAAAGAAGAAGATAAAGACCTCTTCTGGTTTGAAAAACCCGCTGTGAATCTTCTTTTCGATTATAAACGATGGAATCGTCCATTGCGATATATAAAAAATTCTCGATTCGAACATGCTGTAAGAAATGAAATGTCACAATATTTTTTTTATACATGTCAAAGTGATGGAAAACGAAGAATTTCTTTTACATATCCATCCAGTTTATCCGCTTTTTTTGAAATGCTACGACAAAAAATGTATTTTTCTTTTTTTACAACAAAAAAATTCGTTTGTGATGAACTGGATAAATTCTTCTATGATGAACTGCATAATTCTTATTGTTGGATTTATACCAATGAAAAAAAATGGAGGAACCTAAGGAACGAGTTTAGAGATCGAATTGAAGCCCTAGACAGAGGATCTCCTTATCTGGATGTACTCGAAAAAAAGACTCGATTATGCAATAATCAAACTAAAGAAGAATACTTGCCTAAAATATATGATCCTCTCTTAAACGGATCCTATCGTGGAATAATTAACAAATTTTTTTTACCTTCAATCCTAAATGAAACTTCAGTCAAAAATTCGATAGAGACAAATTTTATAAATAAACTCAATAAAGTTCATAGTATCCTTCTTTTTAAGGGTAAGGAACTTAATGTTCATAATTTTGAGGAATTGTACCATAAATTGGAAGGGAAAATAGCTACATTGGAAGAGAAATTGGTCCAGAAATTGGACCAGAAATTGGAAGAGAAGTTGGGACAGAAAATATATACATTGGATAAAAAAGCATTAGCAAGAGAATTGAGTTTTTTAATCGATGAATTTGCTGAAGAATCAACATCCAATTTGAAAGGAATTTCTTTATTTCCGGAACAAAGACGAATTGATTCAGAAGATCCAGAAAAAGTTTTGAAATTTTTAATCGAAAGAGTCATAATTGATCCCATCATTCAAACAATATGCGATACAGCCATAATTCCTCCCATGGAAAAAACAACTCGAAAAAAATCGATTGGAATAAATAAAAAAGTCCCCCAATGGTCATACAAATTATTCAGCGAGGTAGAACAACTCGGAAAAACTGCAACAACGGAAGAGGGGGAAGAGTGGATAGTAGATCATCAAATTCGCTCGAGGAAAGCGAAACGTATAGTTCTTTTTACGCGGGGTCCGGAGGAAGCAGAGAATGCCGACCCTAGTATAAAAACTATGACGAAGCCTGATGAAATAGAAGAAGTGGATATGATAGATTATCCCTATGAAGCGGATTTTCGTCGAGACATAATCACAGGTTCTATGCGTGTTCAAAGACGTAAAACCCTTACGGGGAAAATGTTTCCCTTATATCCGTATTCCCCACTTTTTTTCGACAGGGTAGGATTTTCTTGGGATGTTCTTTTCGAACCATTCATATTATCAGTAATTGAGATTTACGACCTAATACAAGACATTTTTAGAAAGGGTATAAAAGGAAGCGTAGCAAAAAGAATAAAGAGGTTGAAAAAACAAAAAAAAATGTACATGGAGGAAAACAAAAGCTACGAAGAAATTCAAAAAGAAGTCAATGAAATGGAAAAGGGGCGGGACGGGCAGACGGAAATGGAACGAATAGAAAGGACACGAGAAAGAATATCAGACCTCTATGATATCCTTATTTATGCTCATGGAATAAGAGCTTTGATTTTACTAATTCAGTCGAGGCTTAGACAATCTATTGTATTACCTTCGTTGATACTAGCTAAAAATATTGTCCGTTTCTTATTACGCCAAGAGTCCGAGTGGGAGCAGGATATAAGGGAGATGAATAAAGAAGTGTATGTTATATGCACCTATAATGGTATGCCAGTACTAGAACCAGGAAGAAACGGAATTTTTCCCCAAAACTGGGCCACAGAGGGTATACAAATAATGATACAATTTCCTTTCCGTCTGAAACCTTGGCACCGATCTAAGATACGACCTTCTCATAGGGATCAAAATGCAAAGCAGGAAAGTCCTGCTGCTTTTTTAACGATTTGGGGACTGGAAACTGACCGTCCTTTTGGTTCTCCTCTCGTAGGACTTGGTATTTTGTTTAGTTATTCTTTTGGACCCCCTTTGAAAAAACTCCAAAAAGCAATTCGAAAATGGAGTTTTCGAGTTCTAAAAAGTTTCAAAGAAAGAACCAAATTTTTGTTTCTAAAGGTCCCAAAAGAACAAAAAAAATGGAGAGAGGATTCGAGTGAAATAAAAAAAGATTCTATAATAAATAATCAGATTATTCATGAATCATCCATTCAAACCCGATCTATGGATTGGACAAATTATTCACTGACAGAAATCAAAATGAAAGATCTGACTGATAGAACAAGCACAATCAGAAATCAAATAGAAAGAATTACAAAAGACAAGACAAATGGATTTCGAACTCTAAAGATAAATATGAGTCCTAACAAAACAAGTTATGGTGCTCAAAAATTAGCATCACTAAAAAATCTTTTTCAGATATTCAAAAGAAGAAATGATCGATTAATCCGTAAATCACATTATTTTTTAAAATGGATCGTGGAAAGGATATACACGGATATCCTTCTAGAGAGCTTTCCATCTATCATTAATCGTCTTACTAATAGTCTTTATAGGCCCATGATCATTATCAAACTTTTTCGTAAATTCAAAAAAAAATATATTTTTGATACAAAAGAGAAAAAGATAATTGAGCGTCTTTCAACTATACAAAAAAAACTTTCACCTTCGCGTATTCGTCATAAGATTCAGACGAAGTCGGGGGTTTCTTTTAAATTATCCCTCGTGTCACAGGCCTATGTATTTTACAAATTATCACAAACCCAGGTTATTAACTTGTATAAGTTAAGATCTGTCCTTCAATATGACGGAGCATCTTTATTTCTTAAGAATGAAATAAAAGATTCTTTTCGAAGACAAGGAATAATTTCTTACGAATTAAAGCATAATAAACTTCAGAATTCTGGAAGGAATCAATGGAAAAATTGGTTAAAGAGTCATTATCCATACGATTTCTCTGAGCAAAAATGGTCTAAATTAGTACCGCAAAAATGGCGAAATAGAGTCAATCAACATTGTAGGGTTGAAAATCAAAATTTAATCAAACGGGATTCATCTGAAAGAGAGGAAAAGGTTTCGTTATTGCTAAATAAAAACGATCATTTTCAAAAAATGTATAGATATGATCTTTTAGCATATCAATCGATTTATTATGAAGATAAGAAGGACTCATATAATTACAACATACATAAACCGAAATTTGTTGATATGGGGGCGAGTATCCCTATTACTCATTTTATAAGAAAAGATTATTTTATGTATATAAAAAATCCAGATAGAAAATATTTGGATACGAAAGGTCTTTTTTATCTCAAAATTTATAAAGATAAAGAAATCAACCCATCCAATCAAAAAAAGAAAAGAAACCCCTTTGATTGGATGGGAATGAATGAAGAAAGACTAAATCGTCCTGTATCGAAGCCGATACCTTGGTTATTCCCACAATTTGAGTTATTTTTTAATGTATATAAAATGAAACCGGGGTTTATACCAATCCATTCACTTCTTTTTCATTTGAATGAAGATGTTAGTCAAAATAAAAATCTCACTAAAAAGAAAAAAGGGGATCTTCTACTATCAAATGAAAAAGAAAAAAAATATTTTGAATTAGAGAATCAAGAAGAAAAAAAAACCATAGGTCAAAGAGATCTCGCATCAGATGCCCAAAACCGAGGGAACCCCGAATCTGTTCTCTCAAACCAACCAAAATATATGGAAGAACTTTATACGAAATCAGATATGAAAATGGGTAGAACGAAAAAGAAATCCAAAAGCATTTGGACTTGGGAAATAGACTTAGATGCGTTCATGAAAGGATCTTTTGCTTTGCAATTGAAATGGCTGCTGAGTCCTTTGACTATGGAATTCTTCGATTATGCGCTGTCCGTACTTGAATGGGAAAAGGAAAGCAGAATGACAACAAAGTTTGGTTTCGTCTTTATTAAGAAGGAGGAGTTAACTCTGGATCCAATGCTAATCCGGGATTTGAATCTTTCAAAAATCCTAAAAGAGGGAATATTTATTATCGAACCCGTTCGTATACCTGTAAAACATAATGTAGAATTTCTTATGTATCAAACCATAAGGATTTCTTTGGTTCATGAGATTAAACAAAAAAAGAATCAAAAAAGATACAGAGAAATTATGGATAAGAATCATTTTGAGGAATCGATTGCAAGACACCAAATGATGACGAAAAATATAAACAAAAATCATTATGATTTGCTTGTTCCTGAAAATCTTTTATCGTCTAGACGGCGTAGAGAATTGAGAATTCTAAGTTGTTTCAATTCAAGGAATAGTAATTGTGTGGATAAAAATGCAGTATTTTGCAATGGGAACAAGGTAAAAACCTGCGGTCAATTTTTGGATGAAAGCAAAGATCTTGAGAGAGATAAAATGAAATTAATGAAATTAAAATTCTTTCTTTGGCCCAATTATCGATTA